AAAAAAATAAATCAGTTCGGCCAAGCCTCTTACACCCCTAATTAAGAATGTTGCGTAAAAAGAATCTATATAAGCGCGGTTAGAAGACCAATTATATATAATATTTATTATTTTGTCCCAAAGAATTCTCTTTGAACCTCTTTTATCAAATGAATTTATTAAGTAAAAATTTTTTAATGATGAAAAAACAGGTTTATATAAAAAGAAGGCTATAAATATTCCCAAATAAGCTATACTAACTGAAAAAATTGCATTTATCACAAATTCATACCAATCCAGAGAATTATTCAAATTTTCATGTAAAAGATTTATAGATGGAGTTAACCATTTAGTTAATATATCCAAATAAATTCCTTCTTGATTGAATGGAATTCCTATGAATCCAATGAAAAAAGTAAAAAGAATTAATACAATTAGAGGAAATAACATAGTATTTTCCGATTCATGAGGATATGAAGAAATATTCTTATTGTCAAAATCAGTAATAGTAATAAAAGATTGCATCATTTTTTTTAAATTTCCATCAAGTGGTTTTTTCATTTTTGAAAAAAAAGAAGACCTTTCCTTATTATTAATTTTTAATAAGGTTAATAAACCAAAATTTTTATTAATCGTTTGCAGTTCTTCTTTACCCCATAGAGATATTGAATAGAAGGAACTACTTTTTTTTCCACTGTAATTTTTAAAATAAACGTTTAAATTACCCTCAAAAGTAAGTAAATAAATTCGAAACATATAAAATGCGGTTAATCCGGCTGTAAAATAAGCTAGTATTGCGAAAATCGGCGAGTACAACCAACTATCATTAAGAATTTCATCTTTGGACCAAAAACAAGCAAGAGGCGGAATACCACAAAGAGAAAGTGTACCAATTAAAAAAGAAGTTTTTGTAATTGGCACATGTCTTGTTAACCCCCCCATAAGAACCATATTCTGACTTTTATCTGGAGAATATCCAACAATAGCTTCCATTGAATGAATAATGGATCCGGATCCCAAAAACAATAATGCTTTTGAATAAGCATGAGTAATCAAATGAAATAAAGCAGCTCGATAAGAACCCATACCTAGAGCTAACATCATATAGCCCAATTGAGACATTGTAGAATAAGCTAAACTTCTCTTAATATCTTTTTGAGCAAGAGCTAAAGTAGCTCCTAATAGTACGGTTATTATGCCTATAAAAGATATTCCATTCATTATATAAGGTATAACTATGAAAAGAGGAAGAAGTCGAGCGACTAGAAAAATCCCCGCAGCTACCATGGTAGCTGCATGTATGAGAGCTGAAATAGGAGTAGGCCCCTCCATAGCATCAGGTAACCATACATGAAGAGGAAATTGAGCAGATTTAGCAACTGGACCAGCAAATAAGAACAAAGTACATAAAATACAAAATAAAAAATTGATCTCATTCTTATTAATTAAGTTATTGAATATTTCAAACAAATCCCCAAACTCGAAACTGCCCGTTATCCAATAAAGACCTAAAATTCCTAATAATAAGCCAAAATCCCCTACACGATTAGTCACAAACGCTTTTTGACAAGCATTTGCGGCAATAGGTCGTGTGAACCAAAAACCTATTAATAGATACGAACACATTCCAACTAATTCCCAAAAAATATAAATTTGTATCAAATTTGAACTAGTAACTAATCCCAACATGGAAGTATTGAAAAAACTCATATAAGCAAAAAATCTCAAATATCCCTGATCATGAGACATATAATTATCACTATAAATAAGAACCAAGATCGCAACAGTAGTGATTAACATTGACATAATAGAAGTAAGTGGATCGATCAAGTAACCGAATTCTAAAGAAAAATCATTATTAATGGTCCAAGACCATACATATTGATAAATCAAATTACTATTTATTTGCTGAATAGACAGCTTCATAGAAAAAATCATAACTATACTTAACAAAGAAATACTAGAAAAAGCCCATATACGCCGAATATTTTTTGTTGTTGTCGGAAAAAAGAGAAGTCCCACTCCTATTAACAAAGGAACTGGAAGTGGAATGAAGGGTATGATCCATGCATATTGGTATATATGTTCCATAATAGAAAATTTTTAATTAATTTAATTTTTTGGTTTACAATTCACCGGTTCTTGCCTCTTTTGAAAAAAGTCAATAAAAAAATCAAGATATGTAATTAATAACTTACTTAAATATAATTTTTAAATTTCTTATTCTATATTTAAACATATATTAATATTAAATTATTTTATTGAGTATTTTTTTTTAATATTCAAATAAAGAAGTGATAATTGGTCAAATAAAAAATTTGTTAGTAAAAGCGAATACTTACTTAGGTAGTAACTAAATGTAAAATATGAAAGCCTATGAAGTAGGAAGAAAAAAGAAATTCCACTTTCATTTAAATTATTTATAATACATATATAGAATAAAAGATAAAAAATTAGACTAAAAAAATACTATGAATCAGAAAGAATAAGAAAACCTACAAAAGATCTAATAAAATCACTAATGATACAAAAAAAAGGAACTAGTTATTTTAATTAATTTATTCCGAATTATTAACTAGTTTTACGCAAAATTTTTTTATATTTTATTTGATTGTCTTCCATTCTAAACAAAAACATAGAAAAATATTCTATTTTTTTTTATAGTTATAGATTTTTTATAGGAAAGGATATCTATTACTTTACTTTCTACTTTACATAAGATAAAATGTTAAATAAAAAAAAATTCAAGTTTTTTAATTAAGATTAACTAAAAGTTCAGTTCTTAAACTTTTCGATGTGACTTATTACGTATATGTAAATTAAATGTAACACAGCAAAAATAGACATATAAGTCTAAGTCGAAATTTTGATTCATTACTTCAATTTAATTTTATTTATTAATCTTATTCGTACGAATTTTTTTTTTAATATCCTATTCCGTAGAAAATTTTGTTTCTACTAAATCGAATATTTTTTTTTTTTTTTTAGAAAAATATTTCATATAATTATATTTTTTTCTATTTTATTAAAAGTTTAATGAAGAGGATATCGTGTAGAATCTAAATACACAGATAATGAATAGGAAACAAAGATTCGTTTGACCAATAGATGTCTTTCACATCCAACTATAACAATGAGTAACCAATTCCATTTTATTTGAAATGGCAGTTCCAAAAAAACGTACCTCTCCTTCTAAAAAACGTATTCGTAAAAATAATTGGAAAAAAAAAGGATATTGGGCAGCGTTAAAAGCTCTTTCATTAGGAAAATCTCTTTATACCGGGAATTCAAAAAGTTTTTTTGTACGAAAAATAAGTAATCAAACCTTGGCATAATAGAAATCGGCCTAACTCAAAAAATGGTATAACTATAACAAATTGAAAATGAATTCATTTTCAATTGAAATCTAAAACTAAAAAATTTAAAAAATTTCAATTGAAATATGGAACTAATGCTTTGCATTCACTAATTAATGTTTTGATTGGAACTTTTTTTTTATGTAGAATAAGAACTATTACTATTATGTCGACCATAAAATAGTACTTTTTTTTTTGAATTTGAAAAATATATATAGAGGATTTCATCACCTTTCTTTATTAGTCTATTTTTTCATTTCTAAGATGGGGATTTTTTTCCCCATCAACCTATTTGTTTTGTCACAACAAAATATGAAAATTTTTTTTTATATGACATATGTGGTTCACTAATTAATTGGTTTGTTAAAACTTAACTATAAGACACAATAAAAATTGTACCGATTAATTTGGTTTGCATATAAAACTATCCATTTACATAAAAAAAAAGCCCTTCGATACCGTGCTGAAATTGTGATTCAAAAAATCTTCTTTTTTTTGTTCTGTATTGAAAAAATCAATGTATTTTTTTTTTTTTTTTTGAAATAAGCTAAATAATTTATTTCTCATTTTAATACCAAAAATGAGAAAGAACTTTATTGAGGTCTATCCCGAGATGAAATCGAGAATGTTCTAGTTACAAGTGTTACATTTAAATACTATTTTTAAAAAGAGAAACTACACAAAAGTCCATTGACAAATTAAAGTGGTACTATAAAATTAACTTGAAATAAGTAGTATATAATACTATTATGAAAATTAAATGTTTCAATTTTTATTTGTGAATGATTTTTTTTTATCAATTTGACTGTTTACTAAAAAAAAATATTGCATTGAATTAACCCCTTCAATCTCGACGATTGAAAAAAAACGGACTATTATGATTTCAAACAAGCCGCTATGGTGAAATTGGTAGACACGCTGCTCTTAGGAAGCAGTGCAAGAGCATCTCGGTTCGAGTCCGAGTGGCGGCATGGCATCTTACAAATTCTCAAAAGAATTCAATATTCAATATATAGTCCTATAATGAAATGAATTTAATTTCTGATTTCAATTTCATAATTTGTAATTGAGGGATTTCTTTTTTTAATATTAATTTTTTTTTTATGATCTTTTCGACTTTCGAGCATATTTTAACTCATATTTCCTTTTCAATGGTTTCCGTTGTAATTACACTCCATTTGATAACTTTATTAGTCAATGAAATAGTAGGACTATATAATTCATTCGAAAAAGGAATGATAGTTACTTTTTACTGTATAACAGGATTATTAGTTACTCGTTGGATTTATTGGAAGCATTTCCCATTAAGTAATCTATATGAATCATTAATCTTCCTCTCCTGGAGTTTCTACATTATTCATATGATTCCATATTTTAAAAAACAGAAAAAGAATTTAAGTGCAATAATCGCGCCAAGTGCTATTTTTACCCAAGGGTTTGTTACTTCGGGCCTTTTGCATCAATCCGCAATATTAGTACCTGCTCTCCAATCCCAGTGGTTAATGATGCATGTAAGTATGATGGTATTAGGTTATGCAGCTCTTTTATGCGGATCATTATTATCCGTAGCACTTCTAATCATTACATTTCAAAAAGGTATAATATTTGATAAAAGAAAACATTTATTAACTGAGTCATCCTTCTTCGGTGAGATTCAATACATAA